AGAGTTATTTATAGTTTCAATTTTCAATCCTTAGTCGTTGAGATTCATGGCAATTCGGATTACTATTTAAGTATAGATATTACCTCTTTTTTTTTTTTCAAACTAATTAAAATGATTGAAGTTTTTTTATTTGGAATTGTCTTAGGTCTAATTCCTATTACTTTAGCTGGATTATTCGTCACTGCATATTTACAATACAGGCGCGGGGATCAGTTGGATCTTTGATTAATTAAGATTTCTTTTTTATTGTATTGGTCTCCTCCTCTCTTTAATCTACGGGGGGTCGAATCCCTATTGCTGAGTAAGTTACTAAATCCCTTTCAGTCTAATTATATCTACGAAAAAAATCACGCTCTGTAGGATTTGAACCTACGACATCGGGTTTTGGAGACCCACGTTCTACCGAACTGAACTAAGAGCGCTTTTTTTATCGGAATAGATAAGACTGTAAAGTAAAGTATTTTTTTCGAACCCCAGAGTATGATAAAAATGAAAGATTCTGTCCACACTAGGTAGGGATGACAGGATTTGAACCCGTGACATTTTGTACCCAAAACAAACGCGCTACCAAACTGCGCCACATCCCTTTGCATTGTTCCACAGTGTCATTGTATAGAATTTCTATCTTGGTTTCCACATCATTTCCCCACACCATTTTTTCCGATTTCGTCTTTTTTGTTCGATTTAACATATAATAATAGTAGTAAAAGACTTGTATACAAGAATAAATCAGTATTTTCTATTTTCTCGGTAAGAGGGAGATTTTTTTAGTTATTTTCTAATTTTACGTACTATCTTATTGACTTTTACTAGATCATTTGATAATTAAATAATTATTAATAATAAAGGAATTCCATTTGAATTAGGCATTACATGTACAACTATAGGTGGTCTGGTCTTTAACGACCTATCTATGGGATCATATATGTTTTATTTTTTAGAATATAGAATAAAAAAATATTACAATAAAAAAAAAAAAAAAAGGGAGGATTTTCAATGCGAGATTTAAAAACATATCTCTCCGTGGCACCAGTACTAAGTACGCTATGGTTTGGGGCTTTAGCGGGCCTATTAATAGAGATTAATCGGTTTTTTCCGGATGCGCTAACATTCCCCTTTTTTTCATTCTAGTTAATAACATAGTAAGGAATGAAGAAGATTAAAGATAGAATCAAATATCGGTGACTAATCCCCTCTCCTACTTTCTCTTTTTTCCCTTTTTTAGAATTCAAATAAGGAAATAAGGGAAGAAAGAGAAAAAATAAAGTCTCTTCAACATCTGGGAAATTAGGGGTCCAATTTGAATTTAATTCAAATTAAATTTCAATCAATATTCCTAATAGAATATATAATAAAAGAATGGGAGTAGAATAGAAATGCGGGTTGAAGGTCTAAGTAAAGAATATTATCCAAGATATTTAAATAAAAAATGAGATATTCTATTTCGATTTGAAATAAAATTTGGAAATCTTCTGTCCTTTACTTATTCGTTTTGAATCAAAAATAGAAAAGTTGAGTAAATCAAAAATTCAAAGGAGGTTCATGGCCAAAGGTAAAGATGTTCGAGTAACGGTGATTTTGGAATGTACCAGTTGTGCCCGAAATAGCGTTAATAGGATATCAACGGGCATTTCCAGATATATTACTCAAAAGAACCGCCACAATACACCTAATCGATTAGAGTTGAGAAAATTCTGTCCGTATTGTTACAAGCATACGATTCATGGGGAGATAAAGAAATAGATCAATTGAGTACCTCTATATTACCCTTTCAAGGAAGGGCAAGGGGTGACATTTTATCTATATCTCGCTATAATTAGCTATAATTAGATCGAATAGAACAATTCTATATAAATAGAAATCTAAATCAAAAAAATCCTATTTGAATTAAAATGAATTCAAATTAAGAAATAGAATTTTTGAGAGAAAGAAAAAAATTAAATAATAAAAAAAATCATGGATAAATCCAAACGACCTTTTCTTAAATCAAAACGACCTTTTCGTAGGCGTTTGCCTCCTATTAAATCGGGAGATCAAATTTCTTATAGAAATATGAGTTTAATTAGTCGATTTATTAGCGAACAGGGAAAAATCTTATCGCGACGAGTGAATAGGTTGACCTTGAAACAACAGCGTTTAATTACTATGGCTATAAAACAAGCTCGTATTTTATCTTTGTTACCCTTTCTCAATAATCAGAAACAATTTGAAAAAACCGAGTTAACCGATAGAACTACAGGTCTTAGAACCAGAATTAAAAGGGTTTACTCTTGAATCAGAATTTCGATTCGAACTCAAAGACAAGATTGGTTCTTTTCCGAGAATCCAGATGTGTCCTATGAAAAAAAAAAGAATTGGAGAAAGCTTTTTGTATTGAACGTGCTCGTTCATTTTGACTACTTTTTTATCTTAACTATTCTACCTTCCCGGAGAATGAACTCCGGGAAAACGCGTTTACAATATTCCAGTAGATTCTTTCGAATCTACTTCTTTTGTGATCTCATTGGAAATTGTATAAAAACAATTCTTGTTTGATATGGCTATTTGTGCAAGTATTTTACGATTAAGAATAAACTGTCTCTTGTACAGATCATGTATTAATCTGCTATAACTATAGCATACTACACTCTCACGTATTACTGCGTTTATACGAGTGATCCACAGACGACGAAACTCTCTCTTTTTAATATCCCGATCCCGATGAGCTGAAAACAAAGCTCTTATTCTCTGTTGAGTAATAGTTCGAGTAAGTCTTGAATGGGCCCCTCGAAAGCTTGATGCAAATAAACGAATTTTTGTTCTACGTCTTCGAGCTATATATCCACGTCTAATTCTAGTCATTGAATAGATAAAACTTTCACGAATAACTAATTGAGTTGTTCTCTTTCAGTTATTCTTTTAACACTTCCTAATCTATTAATAACAAAACGGATTTTTCCAATGTATAAACTAGAAATTCCAATGGCTTTGGCTACTATAACCTTCCCAACCACGATTTTTTTATTTCAATGCGAAATAAGAAAGAAATTTTATTCTTTTACGGGTGTCAAAAATATAGCAAATAAAAAATAGAAAATGGATAAAGAAGATAGTGTAGTGGGTTCCATCGTTTCTATGGTAACTTCTTAAACGGTGAGGTCTTCTCTATACACCGGAGCCTTCACTTCATTTAATCCAGGTTCTTGGTAACTTGTATAGTTCATCCTCTTTGGCTCTACCCACGAATTATCCAGTAAAAGTCCTTTCACAACGAAACCCATCTATACAGTAACGGTATTTATTTAGGAAAGTTAGCTGGGTAGCTGACCCTTTTAGTCCGTTCTTGGCAGAGTAGGGGCGTAATCTTTATGCTTAAAAAAGAATTCCTCCGCTTAATGGATAATCATTTTATACCAATGGAGAATTGCTTCTCATCTTACATTGAGGTAATTCAATTTGCACCAACGGAAGCCATAAAATTAATACACAATGCAGGAATATGAAAGGGGTTCTTTGTTTTAGATAAATAATAAATAGAAAAAGGCCCCCTCCTCGATTCTATCCTATTTATGGTATTCATCATTGATATTGGCACCTTGTTTTTTTGCTTTTATACCAGCTCATTATATGATCGAAACGAGTCGCGCATACACCCGAGTACATGTTCCTCGTCGTTGAGGACATCCCCTAAGAGCGGGTGATTTAGTGACATTTCTGATTGGCTGTCTTGTATTTCTAATAAGTTGTTTAATAGTTGGCATGTTGAATTGGATACATAATGGGCTGGTTTAGATTGATCCTAACCGGATGATTATGAATTATGTCTATTTCTATTAAATAAATAGTAAGTTAATAAATAGTAAACACAGTTCAAAAATTTCCAATCACGAATTTTCGTGAATTACATGTTATTTTCATTCAACCGCTACAAGATCAATAATTCCATAAGCTTGTGCTTCTGTTGCTGACATAAAAACATCTCTTTCCATGTCTTCGGATACAACCCATATGGATTTGCCCGTTCTTTGTCCATAAACCCTTGTGATGGTTTCGCGCAGTTTCAACAGTTCTTCTGCTTCCAGGATAAACTCTCCCGCTTGTGCTTCATAAAATGAACTAGCAGGTTGATGGATCATTACCCTAATAATAGAATAAAATAATAGTAATAGAATAAAATAATAGAATAAAAAGTTTTTCTAGCTTATATGATGAAGCGGATAGAAAAGAAATAGAAAGATAAAGAATAATATGAAAAAGATCGAATTGAACAACCGTACAGGCATCCCTCTTGCATATGCATACGGCTCTGCACTAAGATTAACCTAACTTGGCCTCTTTATTGAAAAAAGAAAGAGAAAAATAGAATATATCATACCCAGGTGGTTAAATGATCAAATTGCCGTCCTTCCTTTCGAATATGTATAAAATACTATGATGGCTCCGTTGCCTTCTATCTTAATTATCTTAATGTGATTTGTTTTGGATGTGATTCGGCAATCCCAAAGTTTCTTTTTGTTCCAATCAAAGAAAAATATTTTTTTTGCGCCCCTCTTAGATTCTTTTCTTTTGATAACATGAATATTGTTAAGAACCCTATAGTGTGAAGCGTGAACAAAAAAGGTTTGTGACGCTAAACCCAACTCCCAATCCTAAAATTGAGAAGACCTTTTAATCTCATACTACTCTCTCGATACATAATCTAATGTTTTTCAAAAGAATCCAAAAATTTAGAATATCGAATGCAAAGTGCCATGCTATTATTGCTTACTATTTCCTGGGACGAAGGCACAGTCTTCCCTTTTCTTTTAAATAAAAATCTCATTGGCGCCAAGCGTGAGGGAATGCTAAACGTTTGGTAATTCCCCCCCCGACTAGGATAAAAGATCCCATTGACGCGGCTAACCCCATACATATTGTATGAACATCTGGTCGCACAAATTGCATAGTATCATAAATAGCTACTCCGGGTATTACCCACCCGCCGGGAGAGTTTATAAACAAATAAAGATCCTTGTTATCATCTTCAATACTCAGATATATCATAAGACCAATAAGTTGATTTGAGATCTCGCTATCAACTCCTTGTCCTAAAAAAAGTAATCTTTCTCGATAAAGTCGGTTAATTAGGATACAATTGTATCCTTTCGGAATCGTACACGCACCTTTTGATGCATACGGTTCAAAAAAATCCCAAAAACAAAAAAAGAATCAATGTATGGATTCCAGACCTCTCTCTTTTCCCATATACAGGGTTTTTCTTACTAAAAAAAAAACATTTTATTCTTGAATAAAGACCAGTTTTATTGCTTTCTTATAATTCTAATAAAGAAAAAGTCACTAAACTTATTGAATTAACTTCTCATTGATGTATTGTTTCATCAACCAACCCCGATGATACTTTCTTGTTTCTGAGTGGGTCTCTTTTCTCTTTTTAGGTTTATGCTCTACTCCAGGTAAAGATTGACCCGATTTTTATTTACACATATAGGACAAATATTCTTATTACCATTTTCTTTTTTTTTAACTTTCTGCTTATTTTTTCAATTCAGTTTATACGTTCTACCAAGTCTTGATTAACAACCCGTTTAACAGATATTCCACATAGGGGTTATTTAGGATCGAACTAGGAATCATAGATATATTACTTATTGAGTTGGGTTTTTCTAAACAGAGCCTGAATATTTTCTTTTTTTTAGTTCAACCAAGTCAACCATAAATAATTGGTAATTGAGAATAGTAAATAGTAATATGGATCCTCTCAAAACAGATCAAATTGCACTTCACGCTCCAAATTGTTTATGATTTAATGATTCCTTCTTGGGCGAAACGGAGGATATCTCGATTGAGGAGAGAACGGGTAAATCCCATATGACCCAGTATATCTGACAAGTCGCACTATACGTCGACCCAAGCTCCATCTCGCTCTCCAGAGCTTCGGAAAGGTACTTTTGGAACACCAATAGGCATTAGCTTAAAGAAAAAAACTAAGTAATATATTTCACTTTGATGTAAAAACGTAGGAATATGATTTTTTTGTGTTTCTAATTTTAAAATATTGGCTTTTAGCGGATTTCTTTTTTGCATAGATTACAAAAAGTTAGAAAGAAAAAAAGAAGGAATAAAGTAAAATTAGTAGGAATAGGGCGCTGAGTAAATATGTATGTATTTGCTACTCAAAATGTTATTCAACCCCATTGCGTATTGATACTTATCGAGTATAGAATAAATCTGTTTCTCTTTGTTCCTATGAACATAATTGTTCCATTAATTAAACAATTAAAAATGAAACAATTAAAATATTTTAGTAATAACAGATTAACAACAGAATAGAAAAAGAATAACTATCAACTCCTGTTCTGAAATAATTTACTGAACAGCGAGGATCGATAGGATAGTCACAGTATAGTCTTTTCTAATGCAATAAAGTTACGCAGTGTCTATCTTTGATAAAGGGGAATTTCTATGGGTTTGCCTTGGTATCGTGTTCATACTGTTGTATTGAATGATCCCGGCCGATTGCTTTCTGTTCATTTAATGCATACGGCTTTGGTTGCTGGTTGGGCTGGTTCGATGGCTCTCTATGAATTAGCAGTTTTTGATCCTTCTGATCCTGTTCTTGATCCAATGTGGAGACAGAGTATGTTCGTTATACCCTTCATGACTCGTTTAGGAATAACCAATTCATGGGGCGGTTGGAGTATTACAGGAAGAACTGTAATGAATCCGGGTATTTGGAGTTATGAAGGTGTAGCTGGGGCGCATATTATGTTTTCTGGTTTATGCTTTTTGGCAGCTATCTGGCATTGGGTCTATTGGGATCTCGAAATTTTTTTTGATGAACGTACAGGAAAACCTTCGTTGGATTTACCCAAGATCTTTGGAATTCATTTATTTCTTTCAGGAGTGGCTTGCTTTGGGTTTGGTGCATTTCATGTAACAGGTTTGTACGGTCCTGGAATATGGGTGTCCGATCCTTATGGACTGACTGGAAAAGTACAACCTGTAAGTCCCGCATGGGGCGTAGAAGGTTTTGATCCTTTTATTCCGGGAGGAATAGCCTCTCATCATATTGCAGCAGGTACATTGGGCATATTAGCGGGTCTATTCCATTTGAGTGTCCGCCCGCCACAACGTCTATACAAAGGATTGCGTATGGGAAATATTGAAACCGTGCTTTCCAGTAGTATAGCTGCTGTCTTTTTTGCAGCTTTTGTTGTTGCTGGAACTATGTGGTATGGTTCCGCAACTGCCCCGATCGAATTATTTGGGCCCACTCGTTATCAATGGGATCAGGGATATTTTCAGCAAGAGATATATCGAAGAGTTAGTATGGGGCTGGCAGAAAATCAAAGTTTAGCAGAAGCCTGGTCGAAAATTCCTGAAAAATTAGTTTTTTATGATTACATCGGAAATAATCCGGCGAAGGGAGGATTATTCAGGGCGGGCTCAATGGATAACGGGGATGGAATAGCAGTTGGGTGGTTAGGACATCCTATCTTTAGAGATAAGGATGGTCGTGAACTTTTTGTACGTCGTATGCCTACCTTTTTTGAAACATTTCCCGTTGTTTTGGTAGATGGCGACGGAATTGTTCGAGCGGATGTTCCTTTTCGAAGGGCAGAGTCAAAGTATAGTGTTGAACAAGTTGGTGTAACTGTTGAGTTCTATGGTGGTGAACTCAACGGAGTCAGTTATAGCGATCCTGCTACTGTGAAAAAATATGCTAGACGCGCTCAATTGGGTGAAATTTTTGAATTAGATCGTGCTACATTGAAATCTGACGGTGTTTTTCGTAGCAGTCCAAGGGGTTGGTTTACTTTTGGACACGCTTCATTTGCTTTGCTCTTCTTCTTCGGACACATTTGGCATGGTGCTAGAACCCTGTTCAGAGATGTTTTTGCTGGTATTGATCCGGATTTGGATACTCAAGTCGAATTTGGAGCATTCCAAAAACTTGGAGATCCAACTACAAGAAGACAAGCAGTCTGATATAACACTACTTTGGTTTCTTTCGTCTATATTTTTTTTTGAATTTTTCCTAGGGGTCAGAGAAACCTTGATCACTACTTTTTTGCTCGTGTTCCTTCTTTATTTTTTATTTTTTATCTGGTAGATGGTCCCCCATAAATAAAAGGGAACAAACAGGTATGAAAGCTATAATTGTAAACTGCGATCGAATCCATGGAAGCACTAGTTTATACATTCCTCTTAGTGTCGACTTTAGGAATAATATTTTTTGCTATCTTTTTTCGAGAACCACCTAAAGTTCCAACTAAAAAGATAAAATAATTTTTCAGTATCTCAATTGACGTAATGAGCCTCAAAACATTGCGAGGCTCATTACGTCAACTAGTCTCCATGTTCCTCAAATGGATCTCTTAGTTGTTGAGAAGGTTGCCCAAAAGCGGTATATAGGGCATACCCTGTAAAACTTACAAGTAAACCAGATAGAAAGATGGCTACTAGGGTTGCTGTTTCCATTCTTATAAAATTTCAAAACCTCAATGGTAATGGATCCATGATAAGATCGTTTATTTACAACTACAACGGAATGGTATACAAAGTCAACAGATCTCAATGAATACAATAGGATTTATGGTTACACAAACTGTTGAGAACGGTGGTCCAAGGCGAACGGCTGTAGGGGTTTTATTAAAACCCTTGAATTCGGAATATGGTAAAGTAGCCCCTGGGTGGGGAACAACTCCTTTGATGGGCGTCGCAATGGCTCTTTTTGCCATCTTTCTATCTATTATTTTGGAGATTTATAATTCTTCCGTTTTATTGGATGGAATTTCAATGAATTAGGTCTCTAAGAATTGTAAAGTCATACAAAAGGAATCATTTAGAACTCGTATTTTGAGCCCATTATACTTTGTTTTACTTTGTTTTGGGAGTTCGACCGCGGAATTTTTTTGTTTCTGTAATTGCCGGGATATGAGTGTGTGACTTGTTAGAATCGATCCTATTGATAGTACAGAGTGTGGCTCTGTCATCTTGATAGAGATGGGTCTCCTTCGTCGGATATTTATTCTAGTATCTGGAACACGGAGTATATGAAATAGATTAAGAAATATTTGAACTATGATTCATACCTAATGTTCAGATCTCCTATCCGGATTCCAAAAAAATTAAAAATTAAAGTCTTTGAAATTTTAGGCATTCTATCTATTTATGGAATGGGTGATAGTCGAGGGGTTCTTACTCAGGGAATCTTTGACTTAACTTAGGTTTTTTTATTGAATCGCCGAGGTTCTAGTATGAATCTGAGGTTTTAATCAAGTCATAGGTTTCTTAACAAGAGAATTCCTATCAATACAATAAAAAAATATGAAAATCCACATTATACACAAAAACAAATTCAAAATGAAATAGGAAAAGAGTGGATTCAAGAGGCACGTAAGGATTAACATAAAGGCGACTTAGCCAACTTGAAATTTTGGTAGTATCACCACAAACAACGAAGAGCTTTTGTATTTTTCTTATTTACTAAAGTAAGAGAAGGTTGAATCTTTGATTCAAAATAAAAAATAAAAAGGTTTCAAACTTTCATTACATATCCGTTGCAATTAGGATTTGGGTGTTTTTGCTTGAGCTGTATGAGATGAAAGTCTCAGATACGGTTCTCGGAGGGGGAGTTCCACCTATCTCAATAAAGTCTATGATTGGTTCGAAGAACGTTTAGAGATTCAGGCGATTGCCGATGATATAACTAGTAAATATGTTCCTCCACATGTCAATATTTTTTATTGTTTAGGGGGAATTACGCTTACTTGTTTTTTAGTACAAGTAGCTACAGGATTTGCTATGACTTTTTACTATCGTCCGACGGTTACTGAGGCTTTTGCTTCTGTTCAATACATAATGACTGAAGCTAATTTTGGTTGGTTAATTCGATCAGTTCATAGATGGTCGGCAAGTATGATGGTCCTAATGATGATTCTTCATGTATTTCGTGTGTATCTCACCGGTGGATTTAAAAACCCTCGTGAATTGACTTGGGTTACAGGTGTGGTTCTCG